AAAAAAATAATATTTCTTTTTTTCTTCGCCCCTTTATTGTTTTGCATTGAAAGAACAAATTATAAAATGATATGATTCAACCCCAGACTTATTTAAATGTAGCGGACAACAGCGGGGCTCGAGAATTGATGTGTATTAGAATCATAGGAGCTAGTAATCGACGATACGCTCATATTGGTGATGTTATTGTTGCTGTGATCAAGGAAGCAGTACCAAATATGCCTCTAAAAAGATCAGAAGTGATCAGAGCTGTAATTGTACGTACTTGTAAAGAACTCAAACGTGACAATGGTATGATAATCCGATATGATGACAATGCTGCAGTTGTCATTGATCAAGAAGGAAATCCAAAAGGAACTCGAATTTTTGGTGCGATCGCCCGGGAATTGAGACAGTTAAATTTTACTAAAATAGTTTCATTAGCCCCTGAAGTATTATAAGATAAGACCATGATATAGAGTTATAGTAAATAGAGTATTTGAATGAAATCGATTAATTAATAGATTGTGTCTCACGTATATACCTTTACTAAACAAAAAAAGATCATGTTTATTATATCCAAATTTTGAGGCACCAATAATTTTAGTTCATTATGGGTAGAGACACTATTGCTGACATAATAACCTCCATACGAAATGCTGACATGCATAGAAAAGGGACGGTTCGAATAACATCTACTAACATCACAGAAAACGTTGTTAAAATACTTTTACGAGAAGGCTTTATAGAAAACGTCAGAAAACATCGGGAAAACAACAAGAATTTTTTGGTTTTAACCCTACGACATAGAAGGAATAGGAAAGGGCCATATAAAATGACTTTAAATTTAAAACGGATCAGTCGACCTGGTCTACGAATCTATTCTAATTATCAAAGAATTCCTAAAATTTTGGGTGGGATGGGGATTGTAATTCTTTCTACCTCTCGGGGTATAATGACAGACCGAGAGGCTCGACTAGAAGGAATCGGCGGAGAAATTTTGTGTTATATATGGTAATCCTTCTAATATCCGAATTAGATACTAAATTTCCTATTTGTGAAAAAAAAAGAGACAGAAAAAGAACAAAAACGGGTTCATGAAGGTTTAATTACTGAACCACTTCCCAATGGTATGTTCCGGGTTCGGTTAGATAATGAAGATCTGATTCTAGGTTCTATTTCAGGAAGGATCCTCCGTAGTTTTCTACGGATACTCCCAGGAGATAGAGTCAAAATTGAAGTAAGTCGTTATGATTCAACCCGAGGGCGTATAATTTATAGACTCCGCAACAAGGATTCGAACGATTAGGGGGTTTTTAAAACTTCAACATTACTTTTATGGGGATACAATTTAAAATGAAAAATTTCAAGAAACTTATTTTCTTCAAAGAAGTGGATTCAAAATTAAGATAAGGAATTATAAATATGAAAATAAGGGCCTCCGTTCGTAAAATTTGTGAAAAATGTCGATTGATCCGTAGGCGGGGACGAATTATAGTAATCTGTTCCAACCCAAGACATAAACAAAGACAAGGATAATCTTTCTAAAAGAAACTTGACCCGATGGACAAATAAAAAGAAAGGATCTGTTTTAACATGAAATGGATATATCCATATATCTTTTTATTGACTCATAAATATGAGATGATCAAATATGGTAAAACCTATACCAAGAATTGGTTCGCGTAGGGCTGGACGTATTGGTTCACGTAAGAGTGCACGTAGACTCCCAAAGGGAGTTATTCATGTTCAAGCAAGTTTCAACAATACCATTGTAACTGTTACAGATGTACGGGGTCGGGTGGTTTCTTGGTCCTCCGCCGGTACTTGTGGATTCAGGGGTACAAGAAGAGGGACACCATTTGCTGCTCAAACAGCAGCAGGAAACGCTATTCGTACAGTAGTCGATCAAGGTATGCAACGAGCAGAAGTAATGATAAAGGGTCCTGGTCTCGGAAGAGATGCAGCATTACGGGCTATTCGCAGAAGTGGTATACTATTAAGTTTCGTACGGGACGTAACCCCTATGCCACATAATGGATGTAGACCTCCTAAAAAAAGACGTGTGTAAAAATAAAGATTGAAGAGATTTCAAGAGAAATAAATGATTCAATGATCTGATCAAATAATATTACTATGGTTCGAGAGAAAGTAACAGTATCTACTCGGACACTAGAGTGGAAGTGTGTTGAATCAAGAGCAGATAGTAAGCATCTTTATTATGGACGCTTTCTTTTGTCTCCACTTATGAAAGGCCAAGCCGATACGATAGGCATTGCGATGCGAAGAGCTTTGCTTGGAGAAATAGAAGGAACATGTATCACACGTGCAAAATCTGAGAAAATACCACATGAATATTCTACCATAGTAGGTATTCAAGAATCCGTACATGAAATTTTAATGAATTTGAAGGAAGTTGTATTGAGAAGTCATCTGTATGGAACTCGCAATGCATCTATTTGTGTCAGTGGTCCTGGATATATAACTGCTCAAGACATCATCTCACCACCTTCCGTGGAAA